GTATATATATAAATAGTAGACTAATAAATAAGAGTAGGAATTCTCTTATCTCCTCGGAAGGATATCATCGCATAATTTTTTATGACTGTTTATGTCTCTAGCATGACCACTTGATTAAATGTGGAGGGAAGTAGGATAAATGGCCGATACTACTGGAAGGATTCCTCTTTGGATAATAGGTACTGTAGCTGGTATTCCTGTGATTGGTTTAGTAGGTATTTTCTTTTATGGTTCATATTCCGGATTGGGCTCATCCCTGTAGTACTGGGATAAACTTAGTTGTAGACATGAAGGCATAAGAACTCGGTGGGACCCCCTCCAATCAGACAAAGAAAAAGAGGGTCCCGCCGAGTTCTTAAATAATCATCATACTTTATTTTTCGTATCAATATTCGTATAAATGACAAAATGGATTATCCCCCCTTTTTTTCTAATATTTCAAATATTTCAAAAAACTCCATTAGACTTTTTTTCTGGGCAGTATTTTTGAAAAAGTAACTTCATTAATTGATTCAGAACATTTGTTCCTCGATAGTATCTAGCGATACTTTCAAAGTTAACAGAAAGAAGGAATTACTCAATTTCCTTTTCCTGTGTGACACACTTTTTCTATTTTTTATATACTAATAGAACTTCAGTCCTATTTATTTGAATATTTCATTTCATCAAAATTGAATTTTGAAATTCATTGAACAAGTTCTATTTGCTCTAAAAACTTGCTTGTTTGTCCATTCCTTTATTTTAATATTTAAATTAATATTTAAATTTTACACTTATATATTTTACACTTATATGTATACATAATACAATCAATCCAATTTATACCCAATCCGCGTAGAAAACCAAAAAGAATGTTATGATAATCCTGGAAAAACTATCAACTAAGTCGGAATCTTTGAGGAATCAGATCGGGAATCATTATTATTTCAACACAAGACAAGAAAAAGAAAGGGATGCGGAAATTTTTTTCTTGTGTCGAAAAACGGCAAGATGAATAGAATAATATCTCCTAGAATACTTTGTTCCCTCATTTAGTCTTTGTTTTTCCGCTTACTTATTTTTGGTATTTAGTCAAATTTGATTCTATTAGATTAAAAAAAAACTATTGATAGATTTTATGACAGTTAAATCTGTCATATAGTGACATAATCGCACTGCTCCAATTTGGATTAAAAAAAACATAAAGAGGGGATAAAATGGTCTTCTTATGCAAGTAATATTATTCTTATCAAGCAATATGCATACTATAAACTAGAAATGCAGTACAAGTAATTACCCCAATCCGATAGAAATCAAAAAAGAATATAAACAAAAGCTAAATACTTTTCAAAAACTCTTTTGGTATGATAAACAAAAATTTTGTTCTTTTTAAGAACTTGATATTGATAAATCCGAAGATCTAAAAATTCATTTCGGACAATTGAACCTTCTCAAACTGTTTCTTTTTAAGAACCAAAAATATTTGTGCCAAAATAACGAATGCTAAGAAGACCAAAAGGCCTTGGACACGTAATGGGTCTTGAAGTACTATTTCAGCATCCCCCTGACCAAATCCGCCCACATTAGGATTACTCGTTAATGGTTGATCAAGTTTGATGGATTCACCTTCTGAAATAAGAAGTTCTGGTCCTGGAGGTATAATATCAACCACTTGACGTGCCTCTGCCGCATCTGTTATGGTTATTTCGTATCCCCCTTTTTCTTTTCGTATTATTTTGCTTACTCTACCTGCTGCTGTAGCATTATAAACCGTATTGTTACTCTTGCTCCCGTCGGGATAAATCTGACCTCTTCCCCTGTTCCCGCCTACGTATATGGGATATTTTAAGAAGTGAATATCTTTCTTAGTGGCAGGATCCGGCGCAAGAATAGGAAAGGTTATTTCACTATATTTTTGACCCGGAACAGGACCTATCACAAGAATATTTTTTTTAGTGGGGCGATAGCTCTGAAAAGATAGATTACCTATTTTTTCTTTCATCTCTGGCGAAATACGATCAGGAGGAGCTAATTCAAACCCCTCGGGTAAAATAAGGACGGCCCCTACATTCAAGGCTCCCTTTTTACCATTAGCAAGAACTTGTTTTAGTTGCATATCATAAGGAATTCGAACAACTGCTTCAAATACAGTATCAGGAAGTATCGCCTGTGGAACCTCAATACTTACAGGTTTATTAGCTAAATGACAATTGGCACATACAATACGGCCAGTTGCTTCACGTGGATTTTCATAACCTTGCTGTGCAAAAACGGGATATGCATTTGAAATAGATGCCCCAGTTATTATATATATCATTAGCGATACGGAAATGAAGCGAGTAATCTCTTCCTTGATCCAAGAGAGGGTCTTTTTAGTTTGCATGGTCCAATGTTGATACCGAAAAGTTCTACAATAAAATTGAGTGGGTCACTAGCGGAGTTCCCTAGCCACGACGTTGCTATTTACTGAAAAATTTTTACTAAAATGTAAAAATTGGAATCTCTTGGATGTGTGGATGTATATACAAAAGGTATAAAATATAAAAAAAGTAAAATTTGAAGTATTTAAAAAATAACCAACCTTCTAAAAATTTTGTCGGTGGATCGTTATTTTTCAGTTATTCATTGAATGATAAATTACTACAAGTGATGGAGATACACGATTTAAATAACGGAAGATCCAATATTTAAAAATTGTATCCAAAATGACTGGAAAAGTGGAAACAAGGCCAGATATAATTTGATCATTATGAGCAAATCCAAAATCTTTGTAGACAGAGCCAATCATTAGTTCCCAACCATGAGGTGAGTGGAATCCTATACATAAGTCGGTTAATAAAAGGATAGAAAAGGCTTTTATTGTGTCGCTTAAATTATATAGGAATTCTTGAACCCAAGAATTAAGAATAATAAGTTCTTCATTACCTAGAATAGAATAACCACTTAGAATAACGAAACAGAGTAAATTTGTCGAGAAGTGCAAAATCATATGGATACTATCTTCATTATACATCTTGATCAATTGAATCGTTTCTTTGTGGATTCTTCCGATACGAAACCTTTGTAAATGTGTTTCCGGGTATTCCTTTAGCATTTCTTCCAATAGGAAGAGTTCCTCGAATTCTATGAAGTTCGCTAGAATACTCTTTTCTTGAATATCACTTAAAAAAGTTTCAGATTGACTAGTATTCCACCAATTAGTAACCCAAGATTCCAGACTTTTATTAAATGAAAAAGAGATCCACCGGGGCAAAAATACTATCGATGTAAGATATAAAAGGGGAATGAATGCTTTTTTTTTTTTCATTTTTTTGTCTGTAAATTTTGACCGAACCCCGTCTCATTCGTCGACTCTAGACGATCTACTATTTCTATCCAGCATAAGTTCTATTCCAAGACCTCGAACTTCTATAATCTAAATTTATTATCTATTTTTTTTATGAGTCCAGTGGTTAGTTAGTCTTTGAATTTCGAAAAAATTACAGAATCATAGTCTAAAAAACGAAAGAATACATGACTGACAAAAAAATGTATTGTTTAGTATATTTCATTGTATTGTTTAGTATATTATATAATATACGTCTTCTTTGCTTCATCAGTATTGTGGAGAAACTTCAGTTAAGTTATACTCTAGAAACAAAAAAGCAAAAGAAGGGACTCCTGGCCTCCTGGTAAGACAAATGTTTATTCTTCAGTTTTCAGTTCATTTCAAACTACTTCAATTGGTACGCGCAAAAAAGAAGCCAATTCCGCAGCTTTTTGCTCAACTTCTCGTGGAGTCAAATTTTCATCAGTACGAATCAAAGGAATGACCCCCTGGCCTCTGATTTCCATATAAAGGATACGCCGAGCATAAATACCCTCTTGAACTTCTATTCTGATAGACTGAATATCTTTCATAAGAAATCGGAGTAAGATGCGCCGATTTTTTCCAGGAAATCCCCAACGAAACATACACACGATTCCTTCTTTTCTATCGAATCGATCATAACCGCTACCCACATTCCATGAAATTGTACACCACAAATAAGAGCTAATAAATAGACCAGCGATCCCATAAAAAGACATCACGATCCCTTGGGGAAAAAAAACGATTTCCTGAGACGGAAATAAAGATATCAAATTTCTGTCAAGGTAACTGGAAATTCCAACCAATAAAAACCCCAATGAACCTAAAAAAAGTATAAAAGCCCAACAGAAATTACTTGTTTTTCGAGACCCCACTATAAGTTCTATCCATATATGTTCTGATCGCCAACTCATACTAGATCCGGTTGCATTTTATTGGAAGTGAGAGACTAGCCCGCATAAATTTTACTTTACTTTTTTTGTTTCCGAAGTAACTTTCATCAACTCGCACCATTCTGATGTGCATTTTGGGTAGGAATTCATCCAATTTGTTAGTCTAAAATACTAAAATGAAGCACTCTCGTACGATCCCCTATCTACGCGCATACGGATATTTTTACTTTGCGTTTATTTCAGGCATCTACTCCAATCTTGATTGATATTGATTTTCAAATGGCTCATTTATTAATATATCATATTCACGCCTGCATAAAAAACCCTTCTTTTATCGTTGTCATTTTTTTTTAATGTTATACCATAATTATACTAAATATATAGCTAAAACGGATATTTCTGTTATGATTCAAGTATAGGTCTTGAAAAAATAAGTAAAACTTTCTTTCATCGAATCTAAAAAATCTTGTTTTTTTGAACATGAAGAGATAAGGAAGCCATTGCAATTGCCGGAAAGACTAAGCCTACTAAAGGCACAAAAATAGAGGGTAAATTGTTAAGAATTGTCATAGGCTGGGCACCCCCGATTGAATATTTGTATCTGTTATTTATTGTTATATTAATCTTTTTACTTACTATATTCTATATTATTATTGTTAAAAAGAGAAAGATATCTTCTAATTATTAGAATTCGTATTCTAATTCGTATTATAGTATATCTAATATAGTATAATTTTAGTATATCGAAGTGAATCTAAGTTTAAGTATTAAATAAGTATTATAGAATGAAAGTGCAAGGAATCTAGAACTAATTAAATGAGCTTATTCAGTTTTCTACATGAAATATATAGATATAAATGATAATCCACTTCCACTTCTTTGTTTTCTTTGTTTGTTATTCTTTATCTTGTTTTATAACTTTAATTTTAATAAAGTAATGTAATAAATAATAAAGAGTTTCTTCCACTTATAAATGCAAATAAATTGTAAATTCCCGAAAATTTCGTTATAATCCGAAGGTAAGAAAATAAGATGAAATTTTTTTATTTATTATTTTCATTACCCAATTGAATTTCGCGGAAAAAAGAATTTCGTTCTTTTAGCTTGTTGCTAGTTGATAGAGGTTTCATTTCCTACTTAGTAATCAAGAATATCAGCAATTATCTACATGATTTTTTACTACAATTCTACAAATTCTTCTTAATTGTCACAAAAAACCATTCGTTGGATTTTTCCAATTTTTTTTGACAAATCGATAAACAAATACCTGTTCACTAGAACCCCAAAAATGGAATTCATTTAATTAACTTAAAGCTATACTTGAGTTATGATTCAAAGGAAAGAACGCGTGAAGCTGAAATAATTCATTCAGAACACTTTTTAACAGATTACGTGGTACGATTAGATCGAATAAGCCCTTATGGAATAAAAATTCAGCCGCTTGTGAACCCTCAGGTACTGTCTTATTCAATGTTTGTTCAATTACTCTTTTACCTGCAAATGCAATATAGGCGTTCGGTTCAACAATAATGATATCTCCCAACATAGCAAAACTAGCAGTCACCCCGCCAGTCGTAGGAGATGTAAGAATTGATATATAAAATAACTTTTTATTCGATTGATAATCATATAAAGCAGAAGATATTTTAGCCATTTGCATCAAGCTCAAACTTCCTTCTTGCATTCGTGCTCCTCCAGAAGCACACACTAGAATAAGAGGTAAAAGTTTATTGGCAGCATACTCGATCAAACGAGTAATTTTCTCCCCTACTACGGATCCCATACTACCCCCCATAAACTGAAAGTCCATAACCCCAATTGCTACGGGAATGCCGTTGAGTTGGCCTATACCTGTTTGAATAGCCTCAGTTAATCCTGTCTTTTTTTGATAAGAATCAATACGATCTTTATAGGGTTCTTCCTCTGAATGAAATTCAATGGGATCCAGAGATAACATGTCTTCATCCATAGGATTCCACGTGCCTGGATCAATCAAAAGTTCAATTCTATCTGAACTACTCATTTTCAAATGATATCCACATTGTTCACAAATATCCATTCGTGATTTCAAAAATTTCTTATAATTTAATCCATAACAAATTTCACATTGAACCCACAAATGCCTATATTTTTGAGTTACATCAAGATCATTAGAACTTTCTCTTAGAGTTAAATCGATACTATTTGTGCCAGTTCTTAGACCGGAACTCTTATTTTCACTACAATTTCTGCTTTGATCACAAATGTGATTATAAAGGTAACTTTCATTATAATGTTCACTACTACTTAAAATATAACTATCAATCCAGATTTGAGAACGAAGATAACTATCAATGCAACTGTTGATGTAATTATTCCAACTATAATTAGTATCATACATATAATGATCATAGCGGGAGTCAGCACTCCTAGGTCCATTATTCAAATAACTAGAATTCCAATAACTATAAAAAGAACTTTCTAATTCATTAAGAAAAAAATGATCATTGTCAATCTCAAAAACTTGATTTTCAATATCCAAATATATGGAATAACTGTCTCTATTATTACTATCCCGAACCAAAAAAGTGTCATCCGCGCTGAAAGTCCGAATATCCCCCACGCCGACTAAACGATCAACATTCCTATTATCACGAGTACTACAACTCAAAATGTTTTTTTCTGTATCATTTAGAACGAGGTCTTCACTTACACGGGTATTCTCAAAAGGATCAAGACTATCCATTGATTTACTTAGCCGACACCTAGATTCTATCCCCCCGTTGGATAACATCAAATTGAACCACCATTTTTCCATAGATCTTTCCTTCCACTAGTTACATCAAAATAAATAGATGAATAGTCATTTGATGAAAAATCATTTGAATATTTCATTTCCTCTCAGAATCAATAGACAGACCCAATCACTCGAATTCTTAACTTAACTAAAACCAATAAAAATAAAGAACATAGAAATCAAAGAGTGGGTATTGAAAAAAAAATTCTTTTGCTTTTATTTTAAAAGAACCTGGAATATCATTTCACTATATCACTATATATGGTTATAATGAAAACCTTATTTCAATTACAATAATTAATTAATTCTAAATAATAATTAAATAAAAATTAATTAATAAATTATTAATTAATAATAATTCTACTAAATTACTAAATGAAATAATTAAATAGAAATAAAATAAAACTTTATCATGTTGTTATGTCAAATTTGTATCAAGTAAAGAAATCTTTCTTTTCTTCCAGGAATAGGAAGAAGCATTTTTTTTTGAAAATCTCGTCTAT